TGGTATGATGCCAGAAAGGATTTTTATCCAAACATTAATTGGTCGTGTATTAGCCGATGATATATATATGGGCACACGCTGTATTGCCACTAGAAATCAAGACATTGGGATCGGACTTGTAAATCGATTCATAACCTTTCGAGCACAACCAATAGCTATTCGAACTCCCTTTACTTGTAGGAGTGCATCTTGGATCTGTCGATTATGTTATGGCCGGAGTCCTACTCATGGCGACCTGGTTGAATTGGGAGAAGCTGTAGGTATTATTGCGGGCCAATCAATTGGAGAACCGGGCACTCAATTAACATTAAGAACTTTTCATACCGGTGGAGTATTCACAGGGGGTACTGCAGAACACGTGCGAGCCCCTTCTAATGGAAAAATCAAATTCAATGAGGATTTAGTTCATCCGACACGTACACGCCATGGGCATCCCGCCCTTCTCTGTTCTATAAACTTGTATGTAACTATTGAGAGTGAAGATATTCGACATAATGTAAATATTCCATCCCAAAGTTTTCTTTTAGTTCAAAACGATCAATATGTAGAATCAGAACAAGTGATTGCCGAGATTCGCGCGGGAACATCCACTTTGAATTTTAAAGAGAAGATTCGAAAACATATTTATTCTGACTCAGACGGAGAAATGCACTGGAGCACCGATGTATATCATGCACCCGAATTTACATACGGAAGTGTTCATCTATTACCAAAAACAAGTCATTTATGGATATTATTAGGAGAGCCACGCGGATCCAGTCTAGTTTCACTTTCGATCCACAAGGATCAAGATCAAATGAGTGCGAATTCTCGTTCTGTCAAGAGTTTTAACCTTTCAGGGACGGATGATCAGTTGAGAGAAAAATTCTTTACTTCAGATTTTTCGGGTAAAAAAGAAGATAGGATTCCTGATTATTCAGACCTTAGTCGAATTATATGTACTGGTCGTTGTAATCTCGTAGATCCGACCCTTCTCTACCAGAATTCTGATTTATTCTCAAAGAGGCGAAGAAATAGATTCATCATCCCACTCCAATCGATTCAAGAACGCGAGAACGGACTAACGCCCCCTTCAGATATCTTGATTGAAATCCCCATCAACGGCATTTTCCGTAGAAATAGTATTCTTGCTTATTTGGACGATCCTAGATACAGAAGAAAGAGTTCGGGCATTACTAAATATGGGACTCTAGAAATGCATTCAATCGTCAAAAAAGAGGATTTGATTGAGTATCGAGGAGGCAAGGAATTTAGTCCAAAATACCAAATGAAAGTCGATCGGTTTTTTTTCATTCCCGAGGAAGTGCATATATTACCCGGATCTTCTTCCATAATGGTACGGAACAATAGTATCATTGGGGTAGATACACAAATTACTTTAAATATGAGAAGCCGCGTAGCCGGGTTGGTCCGAGTGGAGAGAAAAAAAAAAAGAATTGAACTTAAAATCTTTTCTGGAGATATCCATTTTCCCGGAGAGACAGATAAGATATCCCGACATAGCGGCGTTTTGATACCACTAAGAACAGGAAAACGAAATTCTAAGGAATCGAAAAAACGGGAAAATTGGATCTATGTTCAACGAATCACACCTAGTAAGAAAAAGTATTTTGTTTTGGTTCGGCCTGTCGTCACATATGAAATAACGGACGGTATAACTTTAGGAACACTTTTCCCTCCGGATCTGTTGCAGGAAAGGGATAATGTGAAACTTCGAGTTGTCAATTATATCCTTTATGGAAATGGTAAACCAATTCGAGGAATTTCTGATACAAATATTCAATTAGTTCGGACTTGTTTAGTATTGAATTGGGACCAAGACAAAAAAAGTTCTTCTAGTCAAGAAGCCCGTGCTTCCTTTGTTGAAATAAGGGTAAATGGTTTGATTCGACATTTACTAAGAATCGACTTGCTGAAATCCACTTTTTCATATATCGGAAAAAGGAATGATCCCTCGGGCTCAGGATTGTTCTCGGATAATGGATTAGATTGCACAAAAAGAAATCCGTTTTCTTCGATTTATTCCAAGGCAATAATTCAACAACCCCTTAATCAAAATAAAAGAACTATTCATACGTTGTTGAATAGAAATACGGGATTCCAATCGTTGATAATTTTGTCATCATCCAATTGTTTTCGAATGGGTCCATTCAACGATGTAAAATATCACAATCACAATGTGATACACAATGGGATAAAAGAATCAATTAACATTACAAAAGATCCTGTAATTCCAATTCAGAATTCGCTGGGGCCTTTAGGAACAGTCCCTCTAATTCGAATTGCGAATGTTTATTCATTTTACCATTTAATAACTCATAATCAGATCTTGGTAAAGAACTATTTGCAACTTGACAATTTAAAACAGACCTTTCAAGTAATTAAATTGAAATATTATTTAATCGATGAAAAGGAGAAAATTTATAACCCCGATCCATGCAGTAACATTATTTTCAATTTGAATTGGTATTTTCTCCATCCCAAGTATTGTCAAGAAACA